AAGTAATAAACGCCCAAGTTTCCTTTGGATCCCAATTCCAATATGATCCCCAGGCCTCATTAGCCCATACTGCTCCCGAAAGAATACCTATGGTTAAAAAGATAAAACCTAGACTAATAATACGATAACTCCAACGATCCAATTGTTGAATAAATTGAGACCTGGAATAATTTCTATAAGAAGGAAAAGAAGTGTTTTGTAAAACATTGTTTCTTTCGTTCATGTATTTGATCTCAGCAAAAGAAAATGACTCATTAAAAAAAAAATTCTTGTTTTTACCAATATTTCTTATTATGACTTTTCGAAATGTAATGACTAAAAGAGCTACTGATAATAATGATCCACATAAAAGAGCTGCATAGCCCAATACCATCATACTTACGTGCATCATTAACCAATGTGATTGTAGAGCAGGTACTAATATTGCGGATTCATGCATTTCGGTTAAAAGACCCGAAGTAGCAAAGCCTTGGGTAAAAATAACACTTGGTGCGATTATTGTGCTTAAATAGTTTTTAAGCTTTTTAAAACCAAAACCTGGAACTATATGAAAAATGGATAAACCCCATGAAAGAAAGATTACTGATTCATATAAATCACTTAATGGTAAATGGCCCGAAAAAATCCAACGAGTAACTAATAATCCTGTTATACAGAAAAAAGTTACTATCATGCCTTTTTCGGACGAATCATATAGTACTACGATTTCATTGACTAATAAGGTTATCAAACGAATTGCAATTACAATTGATACGACCGAAAACGATATATGAGTTAATATATGCTCTAAAGTGGAAAATATCATATCAAAAAATGAATAAAAAAAATATCTCCTAATTATATGAATGGAAATCGGGAATTGAATTCATTATAGGACTTACTCTTTTAGAAAAGAAGATGCCATGCCGCCACTCGGACTCGAACCGAGATGCTCTAGCACTGCTTCCTAAGAGCAGCGTGTCTACCGATTTCACCATAGCGGCTTGCTCGAAATCATAATAACCGATTTTTAGTCAATCGTCGAGATTGAAAGAGTCGATTCAAATGCAATATTTGTTTACTAAATATTAAATTTAGTAAACAAATATTGCATTTGAGAAACAGAAACATTAAAGAATTTGAATTAAAAAAAAAGCCAATTCCAAAATGGGGTCAATCTTATATTGAACAGTTCAAAACATTAGCAAATAGAAATTATTACTTATATCTCATTTTTTTTAGTTTGTATAAAAATATCTATAAAATATAAAAACTAAAAATAAAAAAAACCAATAATCATAAAAAAATTTCAATATTTCAATATATATATACGAAGATATTCTTTGAAATTAGACTATTCTTTGAGTCCAGCTAATTCAGATTATTCCAATGTTTGTATTTGTTGCACAAAAAAACTTTTTGAGTTCCCCGTAGAAAGAGATTTCGCTAACGAAAAAGCTTTCAATGCTGCCCAATATCCCTTCTCCTTCCAAATTGTTTTCCGAATCCTTTTTTTTGATATAGAAGTGCGTTTTTTTGGAGCTGCCATTCAAAAATTATACTAGTTTATTCATTGCTATAGTTGGATGTGAAAGACATCTATTGTTCAAAATGAATTGTTCTTTAATTAGCCATATATCTATCTTATCTATTTGTTTTTCTAAATTATACTATTCTACTCCCTTTCATAAAAAATGTGGATATGTAAAAATCACATAGTCTTTTTTTTGTTCCTAGTAATCTTTTATGTAATTCTTTTTGATGTAATTCTTACAAAAAAAAGACTATCCCTTTATATCTTATATCTCGGTCTACTTTCGTCGTATTGCATTTATACATGGAATAAAATACATCGAAAAAGTTTAAGAACCCAACCCTTATCTTTATCCTGCTTACTTGGTCGTTTAAAAGATACATGATTTTTAAAAATCATGTATCTTAATTCCTTTTTTCTATTTTCTATCTAAAGTAAACTGTTGAATATCATAACCCTTTTTACAAACTTTTTCCAAAGATAGATGTCTTCTTATTGGAATGGAAAATAATCAATTAGTGCCAAAACGAATTAACGATTCGGAATCAAAAACTACAAAAAAATTCTTATTTTTTTGAGTCATATGGATTGTTTTTTATGATTCATATCAAAATAAACTAATGTTTTTAGTTTTGGTGGAATTATTTATCCTCACACTCTGGATATAAATTATTGTATAATAATAATTTCAAATTTGGATTTTCTAAAAAAAAAAGAAAAAAAGTTTATTTTTCACTAGTAATTTGGTCATATCATTTGACCCATTTTCACTTCGTACTTTCAACTATTGGAAATATTGGACAAAAATTCAGAATAATTAACAATAGAAAATTCTATTTCTATCTTAATCTTAATTTTTTTATTAACTGAACCCTTTCAAAAGAGATAAAATTGGCGAATAAGAAACAAAACTCATTAAGAATTAAGAATCCATTTTTTTATTTTTTTTGTATGGAATATACACATCAATATTCATGGATCATACCTTTCATTCCACTTCCAGTTCCTATGTTAATAGGAGTGGGACTTCTCCTTTTTCCCACGGCAACAAAAAATATTCGCCGTATGTGGGCTTTTCCTAGTGTTTTATTATTAAGTATAGTTATGATTTTTTCGGTGGATCTGTCTATTCATCAAATCAATAACAGTTCTATCTATCAATATGTATGGTCTTGGACTATAAATAATGATCTTTCTTTAGAGTTTGGCTACTTGATCGATTCACTTACCTCTATTATGTCAATATTAATCACTACTGTTGGAATTCTGGTTCTTATTTATAGTGACAATTATATGTCTCATGATGAAGGATATTTGAGATTTTTTGCTTATATGAGTTTTTTTAATACTTCAATGTTGGGATTGGTTACTAGTTCTAATTTGATACAAATTTATATTTTTTGGGAATTGGTTGGAATGTGTTCTTATCTATTAATAGGTTTTTGGTTCACACGCCCTATTGCGGCAAATGCTTGTCAAAAAGCGTTTGTAACTAATCGGGTAGGGGATTTTTGTTTATTATTGGGAATTTTAGGTCTTTATTGGATAACGGGTAGTTTGGAATTTCGGGATTTGTTTGAAATATTCAATAACTTGATTTATAATAATGAGGTTAATCTTTTATTAGTTACTTTGTGTGCCTTCCTGTTATTTGGTGGTTCAGTTGCTAAATCTGCCCAATTCCCTCTGCATGTATGGTTACCGGATGCTATGGAAGGGCCTACCCCTATTTCCGCTCTTATCCATGCTGCTACTATGGTAGCGGCGGGAATTTTTCTTGTAGCCCGGCTTCTTCCTCTTTTCATAGTTATACCTTCCATAATGAATGGAATAGCTTTCATAGGGATAATAACAGTAGTATTAGGAGCTACTTTAGCTCTTGCTCAAAAGGATATTAAGAGAAGTTTGGCCTATTCTACAATGTCTCAATTGGGTTATATGATGTTAGCTCTAGGTATGGGCTCTTATCGAGCCGCTTTATTTCATTTGATTACTCATGCTTATTCAAAAGCATTGTTGTTTTTAGGATCCGGATCCATTATTCATTCAATGGAAGCTATTGTTGGATATTCTCCAGATAAAAGTCAAAATATGGTTCTTATGGGCGGTTTAACAAAACATGTGCCAATTACAAAAACTGCTTTTTTAGTGGGTACACTTTCTCTTTGCGGTATTCCACCCTTTGCCTGTTTTTGGTCCAAAGATGAAATTCTTAATGATAGTTGGTTGTATTCACCAATTTTCGCAATAATAGCTTGTTCCACAGCAGGATTAACCGCATTTTATATGTTTCGGATCTATTTACTTGTTTTTGAAGGATATTTAAACGTTAATTTTAAAAATTACAATGGAAAAAAAAATAGCTCATTCCATTCAATATCTTTATGGGGTAAAGAAAAAGAAGCGAAAAAAAAAATGCATTTATTATCTTTATTAACAATGAATAATAATGGAAGGGCTTCCTTTTTTCGGAAGAAGACACATTCACATCGAATTGATAGAAATCTAAAAAACATAACATGGCCTTTTATTGATATTACCTATTTTGAAACTAACAACGCTACTTTTTCCTATCCCCATGAATCGGAAAATACTATGTTATTTTCTATGCTTGTATTAATACTATTTACTTTGTTCATTGGGGTCATAGGAATTTCTTTCAATCAAGAAGGACTAGATTTGGATATATTATCCAAATTGTTAATTCCGTCTATAGACCTTTTACATCCAAATTCAAATCATTCTGGGAATTGGTATGAATTTGTCACAAATGCAACTTTTTCGGTCAGTATAGCTTTTTTCGGAATATTTATAGCGTCTTTTTTCTATAAGCCTGTTTATTCATCTTTACAAAATTTCAACTTACTTAATTTATTTTCAAAAAATCTTTCTAAAAAAATTGTTGCAGATAAAATAAGAAATGTCATATATGATTGGTCATATAATCGTGGTTACATAGATGCTTTTTATAGAATATCTTTAATTAATAATGTAAGAAGATTAGCTAAACTAAATTCTTTTTTTGATAGACGAGTAATTGATGGAATTCCAAATGGGGTGGGTATTACAAGTTTTTTTCTGGGAGAGGTTATAAAATATGTAGGGGGTGGCCGAATTTCTTCGTATATTTTATTGTATTTTTTTTATGCATTAATCTTTTTATTAATTTACTACTTTAATTTTTAATTAATTAATTGATATTTGAATTTGATCAATTTATGAAAAAATTAAAAATCTAAAGGTAATAAATAAAAAAAAAATAAAGATTCGAGACATAAAATTTCTCAATTCTGACATAATGTACTTATTAGATCGAATAAGTACATTAGATTTAATAGAATTCTTTTGCTGTATCCAGACTAATACCAATCCAACCCATTTCATGAATAAAATGTGACCAATTAACCAACCAACAAAACTACTTGTTAGAAATAAAAATTGGTTGTTGCATCGAAACATATAAATGTTGACTAATCTGACTAACATT